AAATAGATTTTTGTCGTTATAGAACATGAGATTCTATGAGAGCAATAAAATAATAAATAAGTATGAATATAACAAGAGAAAGGGGAATAGTAGAGAAAAAGTTCTACAAAGCTATAGACTATATATGAGTGATCCCCACACTCTTTTTTTTTTCAATTTCATTAATTGAATTTCGTTTGATTAAGGCGAAGTTCCGTAAAAACCTCCGCCTTCTTTAAAATATCATGAACAGTTCCTGTAGGTTGAGCGCCTTTTTCAAGGAAATATAGAATAGCAGGAACATTTGAATAAGTTTGATTCTTTATCGGATCATAAAAACCCACTTTCTGAAGATCTCTTCCGTCTCTTCGGGATCGAACATCAATTGCAACGATTCGATAGACGGCTCATTGGGATAGATGTAGATGAACAATACCCCCCCTAGAAACGTATAAGAGGTTTTCTCCTCGTACGGCTCGAGAAAAAATGATTCGAAGTTATTTATGTCTAGGTATAGAATTCGAATGGCAAATAGATCCATAAAATCATCAAATCCATTAGACTATGATTTAAGTCTTTTTTTTTTTTTTCTTCTTTCTCGAAAAAGCAAAAATCATTTGTACTCATAACTCAAGTTGGATAACTCCCAAATAGCTCAAAGAAAACCCTTAGGCATTTCATTTATTGAGTGGTCTCTAACCCCCTTTTTTTGTCTCGTTTAGAATCCATTTGGATTCTTCATTCTGATCTAGTTGTTGAGACAATTGAAAACGGTATTTCCTTGTTCCAGGATCCTTTATCTTTACTTTGAATCATTGGGTTTAGACATTACTTCGGTGATCCTTAATCGTTTCAAAATGGCAGCAACATACCTTTTTTGTGATTTCTTTCTATCAAAGAATCATAGAACAGTTGATTCACGCGTGCTACACTTTTGATCAAAAGAGTTTTACCAATTCCAACAAAATTTCCTTTTGGATTTGAAACTTGCTCGAATTGGATCCTTTCGATTTCTATATCGAAGATATACTTACGAAGTTATTCCAACTTATTGATTGGCACTACCCCTAGATCCTTGCCCCTGAGAAATGAATCAATCCTTTCTACTCGAGCTCCATCATATCATGTACTATTTACATTACACCCCAAATGGGGGTTCTAGTGGAACAGAACAAAAGATGTCGAGCCAAGAGCACTTTCATTCCTATATAATCTAAAATGGTGGATGGAAGAATCCACAGCTGATCATGTCTTTCAAGTCGCACGTTGCTTTCTACCACATCGTTTCAAACGAAGTTTTACCATAACATTCCTCTAGTTTGGAACCGGTATGTAATTGATTCAATTATGGAATCATGAGTAGTCATTGGTTCAGTCGGTACATAGTAATCCATACTTTTTTCCTTCTATCTGGATAGGTAGATATTTTTCTGAAGAAGTCTCAGCAAGAATTCAACTTAATCCCGTATGAATGCAACATTTTTTTTTTATTATTTATAAATAACACGAATAAATAAGTTCTTTTTGAATCTGTATCTTTGAGTGACTCAATAGGATAGATTCACCAATCTCACACGTCTTCAAGTACCAAGGACTCATAAGAAATCATTAAAAATATTTAATTGAAAAAATTTCCTACTTCGACATCATTAGTTGAATAATGTTTTACAGTAAGTACCGCATTTGATTTTGATCATCATAAGAGAGAGAAATCCATGTTTCTTTTCGAATTGAACCATCATCACTGATTTAAAGCATATAGATAGATCGAAAAGCAAATCCAATTTCTTTCTGTGGAGTGGATAAAAAAGACTTATATGTAAGGGAAGATTTAGGTCATTATTCTTTCATCTGATTGATAAAATCAGAATTGAAAGAATAGGGGATTTCTGTATCTATCAGAGAAACTGAACAATTGTCACTGGAAGTAATTAAATTATGGATATTCTATGTTAAATATTTGGATCACAAATCTTTTTCACAAAAATCGAAACACCGTTGTCACTGAAATAGAATGATAACAATACATACATACATACATATAAGCATTTCTTCATTTTATACGTATTTGACTTGCGGTTCAGTAATTTTTCTGTAATCTTTCCATAAAGTAAAGTGAATAGAGTGTCTAAATCACCCCCTGCCTCAATTGTTACATTGATTTCTAATTATTCTCATTAGAGCCAAAGACAAAATGTCTAAAAATGAGGTTCAAAGAAAATACATCTGTTACATATGGAATTGATTGTTAATGAGATTCGGATAGACATAGATATTAAAATTTATACCTTCCATTGCTGTTTAAGTCCTATCTACTCCCCGAATTCTATGGGGATGATGAATATGAATCATAAATCAAAAAAGGATCCTCTTTTATGGGATGCTAGACGAGCTAGTCTAGGTACAAAGACTAAGAGGTCCAGATTAAGTCGTTGTTCCTATTTTTTATTTTACCCTAACCCAGTCGTAAGAGACTTAATCCCGTTGATTGAATTCAATTAGTACCACGAAACCCCTCTTG